GAATTTTTGTTTGCATAAACAAGCAAAAAAAATAAAAACCAATCTGATTTTAAGTTGTGAAGCAATAACAAAAAGAATGCAGATAAATGGAAGGGTGAGAGAAAGAGAGAAAAAGAATACTAATGCTATATGATTCCAATATGTAAGGTCTCTGAGCGATCTTATAAAGGATAGCGTAATAAAGCATCAATACTAATTTGATTGATCTATAATTCGATGAATTTGTTCATAGAACAAAAAAAGTCAAGAGCCCCGGGTCCACAAAGACTGAGAAAATTGACTCAATAACACATTTCATTTTCATTAGGAGCTCCGCTGTAGAATTCAGGCCTAACCATTAATCGCGAAGCGATGGGAACGACGGAACCCGTGGATGCAGAAGATTCTATTGAAAACGAATCCTAATAATTCATTGGGTAGGATGGCGAAACGAACCCGGGACCAATCCACTTTTATTCTGAGAGGCCATGTCATAGGATAACCCTACAACTGAAATAGATATGGAAAGAGTAAATATTCGCCCGCGAAAGTTTTTATTTTATTGGATTTCTAAATTTTGATAGATCCAATATAATATGATAATAAAAAAGACAAAACAAAATAAATACTCGTTATAATAAAACGAAATTCTATTATTATTATCTATTATCTCTAACTAATCTATAAAATAATTATCTATAACTATAAATAAATAGAAATTGAATACATGTTTAGTTTTTTTTATATAAACTATCAAAACAAGATATACAAATTTCTAATAGATTAGATATTAGATAAAATCTCAAAGACTCCCACGATTCAGTATATTATTCATTAAATACATGTATACCATGTTATAATTGTTATTTTTCATTCGCGAGGAGCTGGATGAGAAGAAACTCTCATGTCCGGTTCTGTAGTAGAGATGGAATTGAAATTGAAAAAGAACCATCAACTATAACCCCAAAAGAGCCAGATTCCGTAAACAACATAGAGGAAGAATGAAAGGAATATCTTATCGAGGTAATCGTATTTGCTTTGGTAGATATGCTCTTCAGGCACTTGAACCCGCGTGGATCACGTCTAGACAAATAGAAGCAGGGCGGCGAGCAATGACACGAAACATACGCCGCGGCGGAAAAATATGGGTACGTATATTTCCAGACAAACCTGTTACAGTAAGACCCGCGGAAACGCGTATGGGTTCCGGTAAAGGATCTCCCGAATATTGGGTAGCTATCGTTAAACCGGGTAGAATACTTTATGAAATGGGTGGAGTAGCAGAAAATGTAGCCAGAAAGGCTATTTCAATAGCGGCATCCAAAATGCCTATACGAACGCAATTCATTATTTCGGGATAAGAATGTATAACCGAAGAAAAGAAATTTTTTGAATGAAAAAAAAAAAACAAAATTCTAGGTTTCTTTTTTTTTTTGTTTTGGACAAACAATATTTCTTTTTTTACTTAGCCCCTTCGCAGTGAAAGAGCAAATAAAAAAAAATGATATGATTCAACCTCAAACCCACTTAAATGTAGCGGATAACAGCGGGGCCCGACAATTAATGTGTATTCGAATCATAGGAGCTAGTAATCGACGATATGCTCATATTGGTGACGTTATTGTTGCTGTAATCAAGGAAGCAATACCAAATACACCTCTAGAAAAATCCGAAGTGATCAGAGCTGTAATTGTACGTACTTGTAAAGAACTCAAACGTGACAACGGTATGATACTACGATATGATGACAATGCTGCGGTTGTTATTGATCAAGAAGGAAATCCCAAAGGAACTAGAATTTTTGGTGCGATCGCACGGGAATTGAGACAGTTAAATTTCACTAAAATAGTTTCATTAGCACCTGAAGTATTATAAGTCTAATAAAACGGAGACTCTAATGCTATTATAGCATTTGAATAAAATATGAATAGAGTAAACTAGATTAATTAGTAAATTTGTCTCACGCATATATCTTTAACGATTCATAAAATAGAAAGAAAAAAGCATGTTGATTATATCAAAGTTCGGGGGTAACAATAATTTTAATTTATCATGGGTAAAGACACTATTGCTGATATAATAACTTCTATACGCAATGCTGACATGAATAGAAAAGGAACAGTTCGAATACCATCTACTAACATCACCGAAAACCTTGTTAAAATACTGTTAAGAGAAGGTTTTATTGAAAATGTGAGGAAACATCAGGAAAACAACAAATATTTTTTGGTTTTAACCCTACGGCATAGAAGGAATAGGAAAGGTCCATGTAAAACTGTTTTAAATTTAAAACGGATCAGTCGACCCGGTCTACGAATCTATTCTAGTTATCAACGAATTCCTAGAATTTTAGGTGGGATGGGGATTGTAATTCTTTCTACCTCTCGGGGTATAATGACGGACCGAGAGGCCCGACTAGAAGGAATCGGCGGAGAAATTTTGTGTTATATATGGTAAGCTTTCTTATATCCAAATTAAGATATGGAACTTTACTATTTGGGAAAAAAAAAAGATAAAGAACGGGTTTCTATTCTCACTCTCCTCTTACATTAGTTAATACTTCAAGGAGGTTTTACCGCGAATGAAAAAAGAAAACTGGATTCATGAAAGTTTAATTCCTGAATCACTTCCGAATGGTATGCTTCGGATTCATTTAGATAATGAAGATCGGATTCTAGGTTATGGTTCAGGAAGGATTCAACGTAGTTTTATACGTATACCAACGGAAGATAGAGTAAAAATTGAAAGAAGTCATTATGATTCAACCAAAGGGCGTATAGTTTCTAGACTCCGAAACAAGAATTCAAACGATTAGGTGGTTTTTTTTTTCAACTTCAATATTCCTTTCGGAGGGATACAATCCGAAAGTTTCAAATTTCCAGAAACTAATTTTCTTCAAATAAGTAAATTTGAAATTCAGTTAAGGAATGACAAATATGAAAATAAGGGCCTCCATTCGTAAAATTTGTGAAAAATGTAGACTGATCCGTAGACGGGGACGAATTATAGTAATTTGTTCCAACCCGAGACATAAACAAAGACAAGGATAATCTTTATAAAATAAAAGAGACTCCCTAAGGGACCCAATATACAAATAAAAAAAAGCGGAAAAGATCCGTTTTGGCATGAAATGGATATATCCATATACCTCTGACTTATATTTATGAGACGATAAAATATGGCAAAACCCGCACCCAGAATCGGTTCACGTAGGAATGGGCGTATTGGTTTACGTAAGAGTGCGCGTAGAATACCAAAAGGGGTTATTCATGTTCAAGCAAGTTTCAACAATACCATTGTGACTGTTACAGATGTACGAGGCCGGGTAATTTCTTGGTCCTCCGCCGGTACTTGTGGATTCAAGGGTACAAGAAGAGGGACACCCTTTGCGGCACAAACCGCAGCAGGAAATGCTATTCGGACGGTAGTGGATCAAGGTATGCAACGAGCCGAAGTCATGATAAAAGGCCCCGGTCTCGGACGAGATGCAGCATTAAGGGCTATTCGTAGAAGTGGTGTAATATTAAGTTTCATACGGGATGTAACCCCTATGCCACATAATGGCTGTAGGCCCCCTAAAAAAAGGCGTGTGTAAAAATAAACAAAACATTGAAATGATTTCAAGAGAAATAAATAATTTAATGATTTGATCAAATAATAAGATTACCATGGTTCGAGAGAAAGTAATAGTATCGACTCGTACACTGCAGTGGAAGTGTGTTGAATCAAGAGGAGATAGTAATAATCTCTATTATGGACGTTTCATTCTGTCTCCACTTATGAAAGGTCAAGCCGATACAATAGGCATTGCGGTGCGAAGAGCTTTGCTCGGAGAAATAGAAGGAACATGTATCACACGCGCAAAATCTGAGAAAATACCACATGAATATTCTACCATAATAGGTATTCAAGAATCAGTACATGAAATTTTAATGAATTTGAAAGAAATTGTATTGAGAAGTAATCTGTATGGAATTAGTGGTGCGTCCATTTGTGTCAAGGGTCCCCGATATGTAACTGCTCAAGATATCATCTTACCACCTTCTGTGCAAATTGTTGATAATACACAGCATATAGCTAACCTAACGGAACCAATTAATTTGTATATTGAATTACAAATCGAAAGGGATCGCGGATATCGTATAAAAACAACAAATAACTCTCAAGACGGAAGTTATCCTATCGACGCTGTATTCATGCCTGTTCGAAATGCAAACCATAGTATTCATTCTTATGTAAATGGGAATGAAAAACAAGAGATACTTTTTCTCGAAATATGGACAAATGGAAGTTTAACTCCTAAAGAAGCACTTCATGAAGCCTCACGTAATTTGATTGAGTTATTTATTCCTTTTTTACATGCGGAAGAAGAAAAATTACATTTAGAAAATAATCAACAAAAAGTTACTTTACCCTTTTTTACTTGTCATGATAGATTGGCTAAACTAAATAAAAATTCAACAGAAATAGCATTGAAATCCATTTTTATAGACCAATCAGAATTGCCCCCTAGAATTTATAATTGCCTCAAAGGGTCCAATATACATACCCTCTTGGACCTTTTAAATAACAGTCAAACCGACTTTATGAAAATGAAACATTTTCGCAGAGAAGACATAAAACATATATTGGACATTCTCGAAATAGAAAAGGATTTCGTATAAATTTGAAATCCATTGGATTTCATCTTTTTTTTTTATTAGTTAGACAAAAACTTTAGAAAAAAAATGGGTTTTGAATCTTTAGCACAATCCATAACTCAGAATAGATCCAAAATTGAATTATTGCAGAGATGTATCTAGGGAATAGTCGCTGCAAAGCGAATTCCCCCTAGATACACATGTCGTGATATTTTATTTCACAATTGAATCAATTTAAAAAATACCTAAAGTTAAGGATTTATCAATAGGTAATGTTGCTCCAATACCCAACCAAAGGGCTACTGCGGTACCAATCAAAAAGACTGTTGTTGCTACTGGACGACGAAATGGATTTTGGAATTTATTAACATTCTCCAAAAA